ACGGAGAAAACGTTTTGAGTTGAGGCGTGATGACGAGATGCTACGGCATCGAAGCAGTGTATGTCATACTTCCAAGAAAAGCTCGCACTGTCGTAAATAAATAATGCCTGTACCATAACCGACACAGGTGGGTAGGTAGAGTATACTAAGGGGCGCGAGATAACTCTCTCTAAGGAACTCGGCAAAATGACTCCGTAACTTCGGGAGAAGGAGTGCCTTATTTATAAGGTTGCAATAACAAGATCCAAGCAACTGTTTATCAAAAACACAGGTCTCCGCTAAGTCGTAAGACGATGTATGGGGGCTGACGCCTGCCCAGTGCCAGAAGGTTAAAGAAGTTGGTTAGCATTTGCGAAGCTGATAACTGAAGCCCTGGTGAACGGCGGCCGTAACTATAACGGTCCTAAGGTAGCGAAATTCCTTGTCGGGTAAGTTCCGACCCGCACGAAAGGCGTAATGATTTGGATACTGTCTCGGAGAGGGGCTCGGTGAAATAGACTTGTCTGTGAAGATGCGGACTACCTGCACCTGGACAGAAAGACCCTATGAAGCTTTACTGTAACTTGAAATTGAAATTGGACTTTATTTGCGCAGCATAGGTGGGAGGCATTGAGTAGATTCTTGCGGGGATTTAGGAGCCATCAGTGAGATACCACTCTGGTAATGTTAGATTTCTAACTTTGTATCATTATCTGGTCAAAGAACAGTTTCAGGCGGGCAGTTTGACTGGGGCGGTCGCCTCCCAAATGGTAACGGAGGCGTACAAAGGTTTCCTCTGAACGTGTAGAAATCGTATCTAGAGTGTAAAGGCATAAGGAAGCTTGACTGTGAGACCTACAAGTCGAGCAGGGACGAAAGTCGGTCTTAGTGATCTGACGGTGCTGAGTGGAAAGGCCGTCACTCAACGGATAAAAGTTACTCTAGGGATAACAGGCTGATCTCCCCCAAGAGTTCACATCGACGGGGAGGTTTGGCACCTCGATGTCGGCTCATCGCATCCTGGGGCGGTAGTACGTCCCAAGGGTTGGGCTGTTCGCCCATGAAAGCGGTACGCGAGCTGGGTTCAGAACGTCGTGAGACAGTTCGGTCCATATCCGGTGTAGGCGTTAGAATATTGAGAGGAGCCTTCTTTAGTACGAGAGGACCGAGAAGGACATACCTCTGGTGTACCAGTTATCGTGCCAACGGTAAACGCTGGGTAGCTATGTATGGAGAGGATAACCGCTGAAAGCATCTAAGTGGGAAGCCCACCTCAAGATAAGTATTCTCATCACGTAAGTGAATAAGGTCACGGTAAGACTAACCGTTTGATAGGCATCAAGTATAAATGTAGTAATATATGAGCTGAGATGTACTAACAGACCGAAGACTTGAATTTTTTCAATTCTCAGTATAAGAGAATTTGATCGATAGTTATTAATAGTTTTCTATTAATAACTATTTTTGCTTTGGTGTTTTTAGTGTACTAAGCGGAACCACACTGATCCATCTCGAACTCAGTTGTGAAACGTTATAAATCGACGACGATACTTGTGGGGGGACCTGCTGGGAAAATAGTTCAATGCCAAAGTTTTTCATTTGAAACTTAACTATCCAGTAAATATATAATATGTTAGGTTATTCGAAAAATAGAAAAATTAATTCAAATTTTTATTAAAATATTCATAAATATTTATCTAAAATTATTATAATAATAATGCACTAGGAACGTTCTTGCTCATAATTGATTATAATAATTTTATTTATTCTTCTATTGGCAAGAACGTTCCAACCAAAATGAAGTTTTATTAAAATTAAAGGATTATATTATATGGGGTTATTTCTTACAAACGAACAAATAAAAATAAATCAGGAAAGAAAAAACCGATCCAAAAGAAATGCTTTTCTTCGCAAAGCGTTATTCTTGCTATCTAAAAATATTGATAGCATCAATTACGAATTAGCTATCCAAAGTCCACAGAAGGTAAGATCGGTCACGTTACAATTCAGTAGAAATTCTAAAATAGTTTTATCATTTGTTAATGACTCTGGAGAATGGATATTAAGTCAAATAGAGTCGTTTAAACGTCGATTTCGTAGTTGGGTGACAGTAATGGTGATTGTGGTTCACGTGTTTTTTTCTCAGTTTGGAGACGTCAACTCATATATTATGCAAGAATTTTCATCACAGGAATCAACAACAGTTGCAATTTATCGGGGTGGTTGTACTCAGGACGGTAAATCAACGGTTCAAGAAGAAACAATGTCAGATGAAGAAAAGCAAGCAATGGAAGCTTTGAAGAAAAGCGTTATTGATAAATCCTTAAAAAAAAAATGGCCAAAAAGCATTGGGAAGGGAGTCAAAGAAATGGCTAACACACTTTTGAAACTTCTCAATGAGCCATTATCGCGAGGGATTATTAGTGTGGTTGAAGCTTCAGTTCAAAATCCGCCTACGCGGATTTCCGCAGGGCCTCGAATACGAATAAATCCAACTCAAAGAAAATTTTTTCCACCTGGTGTAATTAGTCAGTATAGTGGCTATAGCTATGGTTTTGGATCAATGAGTCAAAAGCAATACACTGGTTATAGAGCTTCAGCAACACGCACACAACTAATGTTCAAAAAATCTGAAGAGGAGATTCGGAAAACAAGCTCACGCCGGCAACCACCTTTATTCAAAGTTCCTATAAAAGGATATGAAGAACGGACACCTTATGCTTCAGGTGGACAGATGACAGGGAAAAAAATTTATCATAAAGAGTTCGAGGATCCTACGATCCGAAAAGCTATGGGGTTGGACAATAATTATTTAACTGATGAGAACAATTCATTGGCAGTACTAAAATTTATCCGTTCAGTGTTAAGCTGTGATAATTTACTGATTAGAAAGGGAACATTGAATTATCAGGAAAATGTATTACATATATTTGAACCAAATACTCGAGTATACATGTGTTTTGAAATTTGGAATGAGTTTAATGATGCTTTTTATATTACCGGGTATCAGAGAACAGTTGAAAATACTGACAAATTCGAAGACCAAATGCGAGACAAAAATTGGGATGGGAATGTAGGGCTGAGCCGTGAAGAGCGTCAAGTAGAGTTAGAGCGCCAAGCTCAAGCGCGAAGCAAGAAAAATTTTCGTAAGTTATTTAAAGAATATTCTCCAACTATAGCACCAACAGGCAAGTTATCGAATCAACAAATCAATGAGATTCCTAAGATATTATCAAAGTCTCTTCAAAATCAAGCTGATAAATTGACTCCTGAACAAATAGAAATATTACAACGTTTTGATACAATTGAGAAGGGTTGGCAGATTCATCTGGATAATCAGCCGGATAATATTAGTCGGGAAGACGATAGACGAAATCTTTGGCGTGAGCTGGACCCTACCGAGGCCCCATCATTGAAGCAACAAATTGACGATATCCTTGGTCCTTCTTTAGGAGATGTGGAATAAATAGATTATAAACTTTTTGAATTAATATGAAAATAGACACAAGGGAATTTGTTCAACTACAGTTAATGTTCAAAAAACCTAGATCGATTAAACTTTTTGATCTGAAAAAAAAACAATGGAAACGATATGTGCAGTTGGTGAAATTATTAAGCAACCAAATTTATTGGGAAAAGGCAAATGATTATCTAAAAATTGTCGAGTCATTTTGCAATAACAAGATAACAGATGAAGATTTTCAAACTAAGTTTTATGCTATACGAAAGTCGGCTGCCAATAATTACGAGCGATTGGTGGAACTATTAGAGCAAGACGTTTTATCTAACGAATTAAAGCTTACAAAAATAGAAATTAATCCAAAATCGAAAGGTTTTACAACGGCTATTGACGAACCGATTTTTTACTTACTAGATATGGATTATCCACTACTAACAGTACAAGAAATACAACAAATAATGAATGATACTATAAGACCTAAATTGGAAAAGTATTGTAATAAATAATTTTGTTTCTGAATATTGATGAAAGTTAATAGTTTATTAAAAATTTTGTATTTTATGATTTTGCTTTAAACAAACAATTATTTTTCTTTTATTTGCAAAACACTTTTAGTTTTGTAAGATTCTAAAGGGTGAATTTATTTTATCATAATTAATACGGACATTGATCATTAAAAATTTTACTAAATGATTATAAAATTATTTAGTAGAGACTGTGAATAATCAAATTGTGAGCAATTCTGCAAAAAATTATTGTTAATGTTGGTCTCTCATTAATCAATAATAATAGGATGACATTCAAAAAAACAAAAATGTTGGACGGGACATTCGACCTGCTCCATCGCCAGAATTCGAAAAACAAATTCTAAATAACTTTTTAAAAGACCAACAATCTAATTCTACTAAGGAATTATAAAATTTTAATAAAAAAAGTATGAACAATAACGATTCGCAGCAAAACTTAAGTTGGACCTATCGTCAAAAAATTCTAGATTACATTCATTGGACGTATAAAGATAGATATTATAAAATAATGTCACATTTTATAAATAAAAAATTAACTGGTTCGGAATTCGAAAATCAATTCTGTACATTATACCAAAGTGTAGAAAAAGAAGGGGAAAAAATATTGACTGATACGAAAAAAATTGAATTCTTAAAATTAAATAAAAAATCGGATAATTTTCGTGCAGGATTATACGATATTTTTTTAGATTTAGATATTTTTTTGGATGAGCAAAACCTTGATTCTAAACAAAAAATAGGATCTTATAATAAAGACACAGCCCAATTACGTCAATTAGTTCAGGAAGTGATGGAAGACTTTAAATCGTATGAATAAATTGATAATTGTGAGATGTTAATTTACAATATCTCACAATTATTTTTCTCAAATTTTTAAAATGAATCCATGTTTATTCATTGTTTTTATAATTGATATTGAAGCATAGATTTTATAGTGTTAATTTAAAAATATTTTTGAATAATTTTAAAATTCGTGGTTTGAATTATTAGAAACAACAGATAAAGTGAAACTCTTTTTGGAATTTTAAATTTTGAACAATCTTTGTCTAACTGATCATCCATAGTATAAAAAATTTTCAGAGAAAACCCTGATACTAACGGCGATAAAATAAAGATTAACGTCTTTAAAGAAATAATTTTCATCCTGAGCTTGATTTTATTAATATAATAGAGGGTACAAGATAAAATAATTAAAAATTTTAGAGTTTGTACTACGAATTTAATTTTAAAATGTAACGTTTAATTTGTAAAGTTTATATATGTATAGTATGTTAATATTTTATCGATAAAAAATGAACTGGTTCCGAATTCGAAAATCAATTCTGTACATTATATCAGGTGACCGAGATCGAACGAAAAGAAAGTTTGGGAAGTAGATTCCTAAATAATCATAAAGAAATTAGCGATGAAATAAAAAATAAAAAAGAATTATAAACTAGACATGAGTAAATTACAACGATACAATGAATTATAAACTTTTTGAAGTAATATGAAAATTGACACAAGAGAATTTATTCAACTCCGTTTAATGAGAAAAAAATATGGATCGACTAAATTTTTTGATCTGAAAAAAAAACAAGGGAAACGATACATGCAGTTGGTGGGATTATTATGCGATCAAGTATACTGGGAAAAGGCAAATGATTTTCTAAAAATTGTCGATTCATTTTGTAATAACGAAATGACGATTGAAGATTTTCAAACTGAGTTTTGTGCTTTACGAATTTTGGCTATCCGTAATTATGATCGATTGGTGGAACTACTAGAGCAAGACGTTTTATCTAACGAATTAACTCTTACAAAACTGGAAATTAATCCAAAATCGAGAGGTTTTGGAACGGCTATTGACGAACCGATTCTTCACTTAATAGACATGTATGACCCGCACGTAACATTAGAAGAAAATCTTACAAATAAAGTTACCGTATGTTTATGTTCTGCTCGCATACAACAAATTATGAATGATACTATAAGACCTAAATTGGAAAAATATCGTGATAAGTAATTTTGCACTGAATATTGATGAAAATTAATATTCAGTGCAAAAATTCTGTATTCTATGATTTTGCTTTAAACAAACAATTATTCTTCTTTTATTTGCAAAACATTTTTAGTTTTGTAAGATTCTAAAGGGTGAAAACCAGTCATTTATTGATAATCTTATGTTTTTAGATTATGATTAATTATGACTAATCAAAAAGAATTTCAAAAATGGAAAGTAAATTTAAAAAAATTATTAAAAATCTAGACGAAGATGAGCTTTTAACGATTGGTGATCGAACTTTTTCAAATGAAATAATCTTCGATGAATCGATCCAGTGCTCTTTTATATGGAGCTGAATTTATAGAACCAACCTAATTACAACAAAATCATTATGGATCTGGAACGTTAATTGATTCAAAATTTTATGATTCGGAATATAAGTCGTTAGAATTCAAAGGAGAAATATTTTTTATGAGTGTATTTGAAATATTGAAGAGTATTGAACCATCTAAGGAAGAGGATGAAGATTAAAAATTTTAAAATGCAGTAAAAATTAAAAACTGATTACGTCTAACTTGAAAATCAATCTTGGTTCGATCCAATTCTTTTATTCCCACTCATTCATATCTTTTTCCAACTCTTCAATTGACCTATAACCAAGCGTTGAAGTTTGTTTATCATTATTAACATTCAATTCATGAATATCTTTATTTAAGTTACGTTTGGCCATAATCTTTTCTCGTCTCTGGCGAAATTCATTTGATTTCCTATTATATGCGCTAAACAATTCTTCAGTTTCAGTAGTATCCTTCTCTGCTCCCTCTTTAACCAAATCATTCCACGTTTTAGTACGAAATTTTAATGGTACAACTTTTGTTTTACGAGCTTCGCATTCAACAACTTTTTCTTTAGACGACCGCGAGAACATTGATTTTGGTTGTTCTGATATTGAACAAATTGGTTGAACTTTATCACCACTATCACTGTTCATTAGAATTTCAAATTCTGCGTCTATAGTGACATCTACATCAGCTGGTAAGAATTTTTTATCGCCCTGTTCTGAACGGATATAAATCCCCGTCGATTCCTCAGTCGGTTCAGGGATAAGGAATGAGGTATCCGTTTCATCGTTATTTATTATTATAGGTGGAATAGTTCGAACTAGTTCATTAAAAACGGATCGATCTATGCGATCAAAATAGTTAGCCATGCCACTGTTAGTAAGAGTAAAGCCACCAAACGAGAGCAGCGCAGAAAGAAGTAGAGCTACTGGGAATGTTGGGTTGGCAATTAGAAGTGGAACGAGCAACGCATAACCACCCACAGCACCACCAACTCCGACTGTAAAAGGAAGGATTCCGTTGAGTGCGAAACGTGTTACTTCCATAGTTGGGGCTACAACTCTCAGCTGATTTTCGCTTAAGAACATTCCAGTAAGTGCAAGTAGATTCTTCGCTATTAAATTACTATTGACTTTAGTTGTCATTTCTAACAGTTTTCGTGCTAAAAAAGAAAAACCAATTTTGTACGCTACCTTACTATTAACATACTCTTCAATACCCAAAACTGCTTTAATTGCTATTCGAGCATCTATGACTAATTGTGTATTGCCAGGTGTAAAGTTAACCATTTTTATAATTTCTGTAGCCAGCGATTCATCTTTTACTTCATACATTAATCTTGGATCGATGAGATCTTTAAATTCGTCACCGCCACGATCGATATTTTTAATTACTTCACGCTGTTTTCTTTTTCTATAAGAATGATAAACGATAACAATGCTTATTCCAACTGTCATACCAAGAAAACCAGTTATAAAACGGAATTGTTTTTCAGTAATAATTGTTATTAAAGATTCTTTAAATGGTGTTACATGATATAGCTTTATATCCATAACTAGAAGTTTACTTAATTATATATTATTTATTAATCCAGATTTTTTTAATAAGTTCGCTACTGTTTCAGTTGGTTGTACACCACAATCCAACCATTTTTGAATTTTAGTTGCATCAAAATAATATTGTTTTGAGATTGGATTATAATAACCAACTTCTTCAACCGGTCGTCCATCTCGTCGAGCACTATTTTCAATAACTATTAATCGATATGATGGGGCACGTTTTCGTCCTATTCTTTTTAATCGTAATTTTAACATAATAATTGTAGTTAGTAATATTTATATATTTATCAATAATTTTATCTTAACGGCGAGAATAATACTCAATAACTAATAGTTCATCTAATTCTAATTGAATATCATGACGCTCACAGTAATCTATAACTGTTGCTTCTAATTTAGAATTGTCAAACTTAAGATTTGATGGAATTTCACTTCTTTGGTTTGATTTAATATTATTACTAATTAAAGTTCGAGAAGTTGATTTTTCTTTTACACTAATTACGTCATTTAAACGACATTGAAAACTAGGAATACTAATAACTTCGTTATTAACCGTAATATGTCCATGATTGACTAACTGACGAGCTTGCGTAATACTTTTTGCAAAACCCAACGTAAAGCAAAGAGTATCTAATCGCATTTCTAATAATTGTAATAAAATTAGACCAGTAACACCTTTTCGTCGTCTAGCTTCCTTTACATATCGAAAAAGTTGATTCTCCGTTAATCCATAGTTAAAACGTAACTTTTGTTTTTCTTCTAACCGAATCCCATATTCTGTCGATTTTTTACTTCTATCTTCAGAATTTCCTTCTTTTCCAGGACGATTTAACTTTCTTGATGTCTTAGTTGTTAAGCCAGGAAGTGTTCCTAATCGTCGAGTAATTTTTAATTTGGGTCCTCTATAACGTGACATAAATAGTTTAATTTATAAAATTTTTTGAATAAATACTTATCAATCTTGAACAAATAAGGGCGAGTGACCGGACTTGAACCGGCGAATGGTGGAATCACAACCCACTGCCTTAACCACTTGGCTACACCCGCCATATTGCCTTAACTTTCATTATAGCAGTTTTTATTAGTAAATGTCTAGACAATTTAATCGATTTTTTTAATGCTTAACTCCCATTTCATGATTTAAGAATATTTCAACTGAAAGTTTTTAACCAAATAGATTAGAATTTATTAAACTATAATTAAAATACTATACAAATTTAACTAATTCGAAATATTTTTTGAATAAATGTGAAAATTTAATTCAGTTAAACACAATTAGACACAACTAAAATAGTAAGATAGTTTACTTTATAAATAAAGAATGTATAATTTGATACTATAGACAATTTATTTATATCAATTAACGTCTTGCCTGAAAGCAAATTAGCTTTAACTAATTTAATAAACACTAGTAAATTATGATTTATGACTCAAATTAAAAAAATTTTTTTGAATGGCGAAAAATATTCAACCAATCAAAATTTAACCTTATTTGATTTATTAGTTTATTTCAATTATGATAACTATCTTTTAGTATTAGAATATAATAATTTAATATTAGATAAGACTAAATGGAAAACAACTTTTATTAAAAATTGTGACAAAATAGAAATTGTTACGATTGTTGGTGGTGGATAATTCTATAAAATTTATAGAATTATCCACGTAAAAACTTAAATTGCAAAGTTACTGACCAATTATATTACTTATACTAATATATTGATAGTAAATAAAATTATAATTTTATTTAATTTGCTTTTGTAAAAACTAACCCATTTGCCTCTCCATATCGTTCCATAAATCTCATAAATCGATCCCATGTTTCAGAATTTTTCATTATATAAATTGATTCAATAGATTCTGGTTTTCCATTAACAAATCGAGCATTTACATCTCGTGTTTCAAGAACCCCTTCTTCATCGATTAAATACATGCCTGTAATTTCACCTTCTTTCATTGTATTTTTATCTAAAATATTTGGGTTTTTAAAACAAAAAGTCGCTGTTCCAGTACTTCCATCACGCGAACGAGTTAAACGAACATCCGGTAAAACTTTTTCATCTAAACCTCGTATAAATTGAATTTTAGCTTCCATTATGTCTTAGTTAATTTAATTTCAGTTAGTTATATAAAATCAGTTTTAGCTTAATTATGCAAATTAGTCGCTTGAAAAACAACTTGAAAAATAAAAAACTGGGGTGGCAGGATTCGAACCTACGAATGGTGGAGTCAAAGTCCACAGCCTTACCACTTGGCGACACCCCAAGCAACTAAGATTAAAAAAAAGAAAACAATTATATTGGGCAAGAAGGGATTCGAACCCCTGACACCGTGGTTCGTAGCCACGTGCTCTAGTCCACTGAGCTACAAGCCCGAAATATATCTTTATTGATATATGTTACCCTAGATAGCCAAGTTTAGTCAAGTAAAAAATGTAAATAAAAATTTATCTTTAACTTGTCTTATTTCATCCTCATAAATTAAAATTTTATTTAAAAATAGTCTTTAAATAGAGGACAAAAAAATAAATTTTAAATAGTGTAATAATCAAATATGGCTAAAAAAATTTTATATCAAGATAATGCTCGACGAGCTTTAGAACGTGGAATGGAAATAATGGTTGAAGCCGTTTCAGTTACATTAGGACCAAAAGGTCGAAATGTAGTACTTGAAAAAGCTTATGGTTCTCCACAAATTGTAAATGATGGAGTTACAATTGCAAAAGAGATTAATTTAAAGGATCATATTGAAAATACGGGTGTTTCGTTGATTCGTCAAGCTGCTTCGAAAACAAATGATGTCGCAGGTGATGGAACAACAACAGCTACTGTTTTAGCATATGCAATGGTCAAAGAAGGGCTAAAAAATGTTGCTGCGGGTGCGAATCCAATTTCAATTAAACTTGGTATGGAAAAAGCGTCTCAATATTTAGTAACACAAATTAATGAATTTGCTCAACCTGTTGAAGATATTCAAGCAATTCAGCACGTAGCATCTATTTCTGCAGGTAATGATGAGGTCATTGGCTCGTTAATTGCTGATGCATTAGCAAAAGTGGGAAAAGAAGGAGTCATTTCACTTGAAGAAGGAAAAGGAATTACAACAGAACTTGAAATTACTGAGGGAATGAAGCTAGAAAAAGGATTTATTTCACCGTATTTCATTACGAATACTGACAAAATGGAAGTTTCTTATGAAAACCCTTATATTCTTTTAACTGATAAAAGAATTACATTGGTTCAACAAGATCTTTTACCAATTTTGGAACAAATAACAAAAACAAAACGACCACTTTTAATAATTGCTGAAGATGTAGAAAAAGAAGCATTAGCAACTCTTATTTTAAATAAATTGCGAGGAATTGTAAATGTTGCTGCAATCCGAGCTCCTGGATTTGGTGAGCTACGAAAACAAATGTTAGCAGATATTGCTGTTCTAACTGGTGGAACAGTTATCACACAAGATGCTGGATTAAGCCTTGATAATATTCAATTAAATTTATTAGGACAAGCTCGTAGAATTATTGTTACTAAAGATGCTACTACTATTGTTTCTTCTGGTCAAACTTTCGATGAAATTCAAGTTCGTTGTGAACAGTTACGTAAACAAGCGAATACTGCAGATACTTCATATGAAAAAGAAAAGTTACAAGATCGAATTGCAAAACTTGCTGGTGGAATTGCAGTTATAAAAGTTGGAGCTGTAACTGAAACAGAAATGAGAGATAAAAAATTACGTCTCGAAGATGCAATTAATGCAACTCGAGCAGCAGTTGAAGAAGGTATCGTTCCGGGTGGAGGTGCCACACTAACTCATTTATCTGAAAATTTAGTTACATGGGCAAAAAATAATTTGAAAGAAGATGAACTAATTGGAGCAATGATTATATCACGAGCAATTTTAGCTCCATTACGTCGAATCTCTGAAAATGCAGGAATTAATGGACCAGTTGTTTTAGAAAAAGTTCAAGAACAAGAATTTGAAATTGGCTATAATGCTGCTCAAAATACATTTGAAAATATGTATGAAGCGGGAATTGTTGATCCAGCTAAAGTTACTCGGTCAGGGTTACAAAATGCAACATCAATTGCAAGTATGATTTTAACCACTGAATGTATTATTGTAGACGATGTAGTAAATATAAATAAATCATAAGATTTATTTATATTTAAAGTTTATTTATACGTTTGAATTCGAAGCAGAATTAGTATCATTCGCTTTTGATTCCATCATTTTTCGCATTTCTTCTTTTAAATTTTCCAATAATGGTTTTACAGATTCAATTTGCTCATTTTGAATGTTTTGGTTGATTTCATCAATTAATTGTTTAATATTTTGTTGATCTTGCTCTGAAATACTATTGACTGAAAGTGAAAGTTCTTTTTCTGCTTCAGCACATAACGTTTCAGCTTGGTTTCGTATATCAATGTTCTCACGTTTTGCTTTATCAGCAGCTGCATATTTTTCTGCTTCCTCTAACATAGATTCAACTTCGCTTTCGCTTAATGTTGATGCACCTTGAATTGTTACTGATTGCTCAACGCCTGTTTCTTTTTCTTTTGCTTTTACTGATAAAATTCCATCTACATCAATATCAAAAGTCACTTCAATTTGTGGAACACCACGATTAGCTGCTGGAATACCGTCTAATCTGAAATTTCCAAGGCTTTTGTTTCCTGAAACTACTTCACGTTCACCTTGTAAAATATGAATTTCTACATTAGTTTGATTATCAACTGCTGTTGAGAACATTTCCGATTTTTTAACTGGAATGGTTGTATTTCGAGCAATAATTTTTGTCATTACCCCACCTAATGTTTCAACACCTAATGATAATGGTGTTACATCTAATAATAGAATATCTTTAATTTCACCAGCTAAAATACCAGCTTGAATTGCAGCACCAATTGCTACTACTTCATCTGGGTTTACAGATTGATTTGGTTTTTTACCTGTTAAAGATTCAACTAATTTTTGAATCGCTGGAATTCGTGTCGATCCACCAACTAACACAATTTCGTTGATATCTGATTTGTCTAATCGAGCATCACTAATAGCTTTCTCAACTGGGATTCTACAACGATCAATTAAATTCTCACATAAATTTTCAAAAACATCTCGTGTTAATTCTTGATCAATATGTTTTGGACCTGTTTGATCTGCTGTAATAAATGGTAATGAAATTTTTGTTTTTTCAATTGTCGATAATTCCATTTTTGCTTTTTCAGCAGCTTCTGTTAATCGTTGTAAAGCTTGAATATCAGTTGAAAGATCAATGTTTTCTTTTTCTTTAAAATCATTGATTAACCAATTTACTAAAACTTTATCAAAGTCATCACCACCTAAATTTGTATCACCTGCTGTTGCTAGAACTTCAAAAATACCATCACCAACTTCTAAAATAGAAACATCAAATGTTCCACCACCTAAATCAAATACTAAAATCGTTTCATTTTGCTTTTTATCTAAACCATATGCTAATGAAGCTGCCGTAGGTTCATTTAAAATTCTTAAAACTTCAATTCCAGCGATTTTTCCAGCATCCATTGTTGCTTGTCGTTGAGAATCATTAAAATAAGCAGGAACTGTAATAACTGCTTGTTTGACATCTTGTTTTAAATAGTCTGAAGCATCATTAATTAACTTTCGTAATACTTGAGCTGAAATTTCTTCAGGACTAAATTCTTTACCTAAAGCTGGACATTTAATTTTGACATTATCATTTGAATCTTCTGTAATTGTGTAAGGTAGTTGTTTCGATTCTGCACTAATTTCACTTTCTTTTGAACCAATAAATCGTTTTACCGAAAAAAACGTGTTCTCTGGATTAATTACCGCTTGTCTCTTTGCAATTTGTCCAACTAATAATTCTTCTTTTTTTGTATATGCAACAATAGACGGAGTTGTTCTTAATCCTTCACTATTTATAATTACACTTGGTTGTCCACCTTCAATTGCTGCTACAACTGAATTCGTTGTACCTAGGTCAATACCAACTACTTTTGCCATCTTTTTTCTCCTTAAAAATTATAAAACTATTCGATGTTACACTTTAATGTAATATTATAATTGTTCGATTTGAATTTTATATGATCAATATCCGTACTAATTATAATAAAATAAACTAATCTATGATGTATATTTACTTATTTAACATTTGGACCGATTTTTATTTTTAAATTACTTGATAACCTCTAAAATTTGAGTATTAGTTTTCGTTTCAATAAAAATATTAACATACTACATATTTACTATCTAGACATTAAAGAATGTGATCCTTAGTTTAATAAATTAATTTACGAATTAAATTTTGTTTATTTTACCTTATCTGTAGGATCTATTATGTTAATTAACTATAAAAAATATTTGGAGGGTTATTATGACTATTGGTCTATTAGGAAATAAAATTGGCATGACACAAATTTTTGATGAATCGGGTAATATTATTCCGGTTACAATTTTAAAAGTTGGGCCATGTATTGTAACACAAGTTAAAACAAAAGCAAAAGATGGTTATAGTGCAATTCAAGTCGGTTATACGAATGTTTCAAATAAGTCATTAACTCAACCAGAATTAGGACATTTGCAAAAATCAAGCATTCAAGCACTAAAATATTTAAAAGAGTTTCGAGTAAAGGACGAAACAGAATTTGAAGTTGGACAAGTTTTAAATGTAGATTTATTGTCGTCAGGACAATTAGTAAATATCAAAGGTAAAACTATTGGTAAAGGCTTTGCTGGTTTACAAAAACGTCATAATTTTTCACGTGGACCAATGACCCATGGGTCAAAAAACCATAGAGCACCTGGTTCAATTGGTATGGGTACAACACCAGGACGTGTTTTACCAGGTAAAAAAATGGCTGGTCAATTAGGAAATAAACTGACAACTATTAAGAAACTTACAGTTATTCAATCAAATTCCAAAGAAAATATTTTAGTTATCAAAGGTTCAGTTCCTGGAAAGCCTGGCAATTTATTGAGTATAACTCCTTCTAACTAAAAAAATTCTATTCGTAAAATTAAGTATGACTACGCAAAAATTTATAAAATATACTCCATTAGATGTAACTGGGAAATCAGCGGATTCGACTCAAGAGTTAACACTAAATGTTCTTGAAAAATCTGGAAACTATTTGTTACATAGAGATCTGTTAAGACATTTGAAATCTAAACAACAGGGAACAGTTTCAACAAAAACTAGAAGTGAAGTTCGTGGTGGTGGTCGAAAACCATGGCAACAAAAAGGAACCGGTCGTGCACGAGCAGGTTCAAATCGTTCTCCACTATGGAAAGGTGGTGGTGTTATTTTTGGTCCTAAACCAAAAAAAGTTTTTTTAAAACTGAATAAAAAAGAACGTCGATTAGCGTTACAAACCTTACTCTATAATAAAAAGAGTAACATTGTCATTATCGATAATTTAGAAAATGACATAAAAGATTTTAAAACAAAAAGTTTTTTAGAAATTTGTAATAATTGTAATATTAACTTGGATCAAAAAGTTTTAGTTGTTGTTTCAGAAAAAACGCGTGCATTAAAATTAGCAACACAGAACATTCAAAATGTTGAATTAATTTTAGCATCAAATTTAAATACTTTTAGTTTATTACAAGCAAAACAAATTATATTAACTACGCTATCAATAAATGATATTAAGGAGATTTATTGTGAGTAATTCTGTCACTAATAGCAATGCAAATACAAATATTATTAAATATCCGCTTATTACGGATAAGGCTACACGTCTACTAGAAAACAATCAATATAGTTTTATTGTTGATCGTTCTTCAGATAAGATTACGATCAAAGATACAATTGAATATCTATTTAATGTGAAAGTTATAAAGGTAAATACATGTCGCCTTCCACGTAAGAAAAAACGTGTTGGAAAATATATTGGTTGGAAACCTCAATATAAAAAAGCAATTGTAAGTTTAGCAGAAGGTAATGTAATAAACTTATTTACCGAAAATTAATAAATATAAAAATAAACGTTTATGAGTATTCGTCTTTATAAATCGTATACGCCAGGGACACGTCATCGTGCTTTATCGGCATTTACGGAAATTACAAAAACTAAGCCAGAAAAAAGTTTAATTCAAAAAAATCATCGTAGCAAAGGACGTAATAATCGAGGTGTCATTACTATCCGCCATCGTGGGGGTGGTCATAAACGACGCTATCGTACGATTGATTTTAATCGTGATAAATATGGAATTCAAGGGGTTATTGCAGCAATTGAATACGATCCAAATCGAAATGCCCGTCTTGCGTTAATTTATTACATCGATGGAGAAAAACGTTATATCTTGCATCCAAAAGGTTTAAATATCGGTGATACAATTTTATCTGGGTCAGATTCACCATTAAATATTGGTAATAACTTACCGTTAAGTGAAATCCCGTTAGGGACTTCTATTCATAATATTGAGCTGATACCTAAAAAAGGTGGACAACTTGTTCGAGCAGCTGGAACATCTGCAAAAATTTTAGCAAAGGAAGGAGATTATGTAACTTTACGATTACCTTCTAAAGAAATTCGATTACTTCGAAAAGAGTGCTTTGCGACTATTGGTGAAGTAAGTAATAACGATGCTTTTTTAATTCAAAGTGGAAAAGCAGGAAGAACGCGATGGTTAGGTAAACGTCCAAGTGTTCGTGGATCAGTGATGAATCCATGTGATCACCCACACGGTGGTGGTGAAGGACGAGCACCGATTGGTCGTACACGTCCATTAACACCATGGGGTAAACCAGCGTTAGGAATTAAAACACGAAAAAGAAAGAAAGTAAGTGATGCTTATATTCTTCGCCGACGTATCTAGTTTACATTAATTAAAAGATTTACAAAAAATATTTTAAAAATGACACGATCATTAAAAAAAAGTCCGTTTGTTGCTTACCATTTATTAAAAAAAATTAATAAAATGAATAAAGCAAATAAAAAAGATATAATTACAACTTGGTCAAGATCGTCAACAATTTTACCGAATATGGTTGGATTCACAATTGCTGTTTATAATGGAAAACAACATGTCCCAATCTTTATTTCTGATCAACTAGTTGGACATAAACTTGGTGAATTTGTTTCGACAAGAAACTTTAAAACTCATATTAAAGCAGATAGAAAAGGAAAACGTTAAGTATTTAACGCTTAATAGTTAGATAGCTTTTATTTTTCTATCTTAAAATGTACATCGGTGTAAAAGAAAATTTTCTATTATAACAAATGGCAAAAATCAGACGAAGAAAAAGTCGACCTTTACGTTTTTCTGATAATGATCCAAAAATTATAAAAACGTTTCATGTTAAATATGATAAAGAACTTTCTCCGGTTGCAAAGTTAGTGTTGAATAATTTACAAAATAAATATCTTTACTACGCAATTGAAGACATTTTATCGTTATTAAAAGCAAGACCAATGGAACGTGATATACTTTTGGCGATTCTGTATTCTCCAGTTCTTTCTTTACAAAATCATTTTTCAATTAGTTTCTTTAATATTTGGATTAAAGATATCTATATAAATGAAACATCAAAATTTAATAAATTCTTAAATAAGAAGAACGCAAGTTCAGAGTCTTTTAATTACATAACAATCAAATTCTTTTATACAATTAAATCTCCGCCTACAAAAACAAAAACTCTATGGTAAATTTTAATAAAGAAGAACCAGAAAGTAATTTTTCGTAATTGGACAAATACATATATTAATCAATTAATTATGACAAACTCGCAATCAGTAAAAGCAATAGCGAAATATATTCGAATGTCTCCTCATAAAATTCGCCGAGTGATTGATCAAATTCGAGGTCGCTCATATCAAGAAGCATTAATGATATTAGAATTTTTACCTTATGATGCTAGCGGTCCAATTTGGCAAGTTGTTCATTCAGCAGCTGCAAATGCAAAGCATAATTATGGGTTAGATAAAAAAAAATTAATCATCGATCAAATTTTCGCAGATGAAGGACCAAAACTAAAAAGAATTCGTCCTCGCGCTCAAGGACGAGCATATAAAATTTTAAAACCAACTTGTCATATTACAGTTATTATGAAAGAAGGGAATTAAATTACTATAAATTTATGATTTTAAATTAAAAGGAACTCGTATATGGGTCAAAAAACACATCCTTTAGGATTTCGGTTAGGTATTGTACAAGACCATAAATCGACATGGTATGCTAATTTTAATCAGTATGCAAATATTTTAAAAGAAGATGATGATATTCGAACGTATATTAATACGATCGCAAAGGTTAATCATATTTCTAATGTGCAAATTGAACGAAATGGTTTAAAAGATCAAGTTCAGTTAAATATTGAAACTGGAAAACCAGGAATTTTAATAGGTAATTCTGGTAGTGGACTTAAAAGTTTATTAAAAAATCTTAAAAAATTATTACCGTCAAATCGTCAATTAACAATCAAAGTTTTTGAAGTTAAAAATGTTGATTTAGAGGCAAAATTATTAGCAGATCTAGTAGCTGAACAGTTAGAAAAACGTGTTGCATTTAGACGTGCAATTCGAACAGCATTACAACGAGCTCAGAAACAAAATGTAAATGGTATTAAAATCCAAGTTTCTGGACGTTTAAATGGTGCAGAGATTGCAAGAAGCGAATGGATTCGAGAAGGTCGAGTACCGTTACAAACTCTACGAGCTGATATTGATTATGCAACAACTGAAGCCCATACAATCTATGGAGTTTTAGGAATTAAAGTTTGGCTTTTTAAAAGTGAAATTATATCAAAATAAATAAAACTAGTTAAGATATTTTATAGTACAGTAATTTGTTATGTTAAGTCCAAAAAGAACAAAATATAGAAAATACCATCGTGGACGTATGCGAGGTAAAGCAACACGCGGAAATGAAATTCGTTTCGGAAACTTTGGTTTACAAGCTTTAGAACCAAACTGGATTACTTCACGTCAAATTGAAGCTGCTCGACGAACAATTACTCGTTATACAAAACGAGGAGCCAAATTATGGATTCGTATTTTCCCAGATAAAACAGTTACAGCAAGAGCCGCCGAATCAAGAATGGGTTCAGGTAAAGGGGCCGTTGATTATTGGGTTGCTGTTGTTAAACCTGGAACGATCATTTTTGAAATTAGTTCAGTTCCAGAAGAAGTTGCTAAAGCTGCATTAAGCTTAGCTTCTTATAAATTACCATTAAAAACAAAATTTATTAATAAAGATAGTATTAAATAAACTATGAGTTTACCTCAATTTACTGATATTATTTCATTTTCGAATGTAGAGATTTCGGATGCAATTTTTGAAACAGAAAAAAAATTATTTGATTTACGTTTCAAAAAAGCAACTCGACAAAGTTTAAAATCACATGAAATAAAACATACAAAACGTCAATTAGCTCATTTAAAAACTCTTTTAACTTTACGGTTAGAAAGCTTAGAGCAAGTAGAAGAAATTAATAAATAATTGTGAACTAAGGAGTTTAAAATGCCAGTTAAGCAACAAGTTGGTATTGTAGTTAGTAATAAAATGCAAAAAACTATTGTAGTCAAAATTGAAAATCGATATCCTCATCCAATTTATTCAAAGACATTAATTGTGACTAAAAAATATTTAGCACATGATGAATTGGAAGAGTGTAATATTGGAGATCAAGTATTAGTTCAAGAATGTAGACCGTTAAGTAAAAGAAAACGTTGGAAGCTAGTTGAAGTTCTTTCAAAATCATCGTTAATCAGTTAAATAGTATTTTATGATTTATCCTCAAACAATTTTAACCGTAGCCGATAATACAGGTGCGAAAAAAGTAATGTGTATACGAATTCTAGGTGGAAATAAGAAATATGCAGAAATTGGTGATACAATTATTGCTGTTGTAAAAGAAGCCATTCCAAACATGCCAATTAAGCGTTCTGATATAGTTAAAGCAATTGTTGTTAGAACTAAAAAAACAATTCGTCGACAAGACGGGATGTATATTAGATTTGATGATAATGCTGCAGTAATTGTAAATACTGAAAATAATCCTCGCGGTACGCGAGTATTTGGACCTGTTGCACGAGAAATTCGTGATAAAAATTATTCAAAAATTGTATCACTTGCTCCGGAGGTTTTATAAATGGCAAAAAAACAAAAATTACATGTAAAGTTAGGTGATCAAGTGACCATTATTTCTGGATTTCACAAAAATGAAACTGGTGAAGTGATCAAAGTTAACCAAAATACTGGAAAAGTTATAGTACAAGGAATTAATTTTAAGTTTAAACATATTAAACCAACTGCAGAAAATGAAATAGGTGAAATTAAACAATTTGAAGCACCGATTCATCATTCAAACGTTAAAGTAAATTAAAAAGAAATATCTTAATATGCTAAATCAACATTCATTAGAAGAAATTGGTGATATTCACAATTTACTTGTAGATATCAAAAAAGAATATGAAGAAGGAATTAAACCGATTTTAATAAAAAATAGCCCTTCTCGATTTAGAAATCCTCATACTGTTCCAAAACTAAAAAAAATTCAGATTAATCGGGGTCTTGGATTAGCAGCACAGAATACAAATGTGCTGAAAAAAAATATCCAAGAATTTGAGACAATTACTGGTCAAAAACCAGTTATTACTCGAGCAAAAAAGGCAATTGCTGGATTTAAAATTCGCGAAGATATGGAATTAGGACTGAGTGTAACTTTAAGAGGTGAAAAAATGTATGCGTTTCTAACGAAATTATTATTTTTTACATTTGCACAAATTCGTGATTTTCGTGGGTTATCCTTACGAAGTTTTGATAAAGCTGGAAACTATACATTTGGTTTAAAAGAACAATTAATTTTCCCTGAGGTAAATTATGATGATGTTGACCAAACACAAGGGATTACCATAACGATTGTTCTAGAACAGTCTTCTCCAAAATATCAAGCGAAATCAATGGACAAAATCTTAAATGGGATGATTCTGTTTAAATTTTTAAGATTCCCCTTGAATGATTGTGGGTATTATAATAAATACTCATCGTTTTCTGAAGTTAATCAAGTTTGGGATCGTAAAAAACATTTAAAACGAAAACGTTGGTCACAAGAATAAATAAAAATATATTTGATTTAAGAAGGAGAAAATTGTGGTAACTGATACTATATCAGATATGTTAACACGAATTAGAAACGCAAATATGGTAAAGCATCAAATTGTTCAAATTCCTGTTACAAAAATGTCTTTAGCTATTGCTAATATCTTAAAAGAAGAAGGATTTATTAAAGATTTTGAAAATTATGAAGACGAAAATAGAAAGTATTTATTACTTTCATTAAAATATCTTGGAAAATCAAGAAAATCTGTAATCAGTAAAATTCAACGAGTAAGCAAACCAGGTTTACGTGTTTATGCAAATTCAAAAGATTTACCTAAAGTTTTAGATAATTTAGGGATTGCAATTATATCAACATCAAAAGGTGTAATGACAAATATAAAAGCAAAAGAATTAGGCATAGGCGGTGAAGTATTATGTTATATTTGGTAAATAAGGAGTTTCAAATATGTCACGTATCGGAAAATTACCTATTGTAATCCCTAATAATGTTGATGTCAAGTGGAATGGTTCTGAAATTATTGTAAAAGGAAAATTTGGAACATTACAAACTAAAATTCCAGAAACAATTGGTATTCAACAAGATGAAAGTGTTTTAAAAGTTAATCTAAAAGATGAAGCTCGAAATCTTCGTTCATTACACGGATTATATAGAACATTAATTAATAATATGGTGATTGGAGTTTCAGAGCAATTTCAATTAACATTAATTTTAAAAGGAGTTGGGTATCGAGCTGTCGTTCAAGGAAAAGAAATTATCTTAAATTTAGGCTATAGTCATCCTGTTACGATTGCTATTCCAGAAGAAATTAACGTTGAAGTTGTTCAAAACACAACTATTAATTTAAAATCATGCGATAAAGAATTATTGGGATTATTTGCTTCAAATATTCGTGCTTGGCGACGACCAGAACCATATAAAGGAAAAGGTATTCTATATCAAGGTGAGCAAATTTTACGGAAAGCTGGAAAAGCTGGAAAATAAACGATATTATTAAATTCAATATCAATACTTAATAATATTGAACTTGATCGTTTAAATAGTAAATTCTAACAATCTTATATTTATAACAACATAAAATTATGAAACTTTCAAGACGAACTTTGCTAAAGTTGAAAAACAAAAATAAAAAATTAAAACCTAATAAATATCAAAAATTAAAGCGTGAAGCGTTACGTGGTAATATTAAAGGTACTTTAGATCGACCACGTTTATCAGTGTATCGTTCGAACGAAAATATATATGCGCAAATTATTGATGATACGACTTCTAAAACTTTAGTTGCTTGCTCAACTTTAGACCGATCAGTTAAACTTGATTTAACAAATGGACGAACATGTGATGCTTCAAAAGTTATGGGAGAAAAATTAGCTGAACTAAGCTTAAAAAAAAATATTACAAAAATTGTTTTTGATCGAGGACCATATTTATATACTGGTCGAATCAAAGCATTAGCCGATGGAGCACGCGCAGGTGGTTTACAATTTTAACTCACAAATCAAATTTATAGATATTATAAACAAATCAACTAGATTTTATGAATACAGATCTAAAAAAAATAAATAAATCAAAAAAAAATTCACGAACAAATAAGAATGTTCCTCAAACAAAGTTCGTAGAACGATTAATAAAAATCAGTCGAGTTTCGAAAGTAACAAAAGGTGGTAAAAAATTAAGTTTCCGCGCTATTGTTGTTATTGGTGATGAAAAAGGAAAAGTTGGTGTTGGTGTGGCGAAAGCTGATGATGTAGTGAATGCTTTTAAAAAAGCAAAAGTAGATGGTGAGAAAAATTTAATTGAACTTCCACTTACAAAATCATTAAGTATTCCACATAATGTCGTTGGCCAGTTTGGCGCGTGTAAAGTGATTATGCGACCTTCAATTGAAGGTTCCGGGGTAATTGCAGGTGGTGCTGTCCGAGTTGTATTGGAAGTTGCTGGTGTTAAAAACGTAATTGCAAAACAACTTGGATCAAATAATTTACTAAATAATGCACGAGCATCTATTTGCGCATTACAAAATTTAACGACAAAAGCACAAGTTGCAAAAAAACGTGATTTAAACTTAGTATAAGTTTTTAAACTTATAAACATATAAAAAGAAAACAAATTGTGAAAATTAATAGAGAAATTAGAAATGTTTTATTAAATCGCTTTTTGATTAGTCTTGGGATACTTTTATTCATCCGACTTGGAACATTTCTTCCAGTTCCTGGTATTAATCATAGTGATTTAGCGTTTTATATTCAACGACATTCAGTTGCTAAAAATTTAATAAGTACATTTACTGGTGATAACATTTTCGTTATTGGTTTGTTTACATTAAATATTTTTCCATATATAAATGCAACAATTTTTATTCAATTACTTCTTGGTTTCTCTCCTAAATTAGCAAAATTACAGAAAGAAGGGGATTTTGAAGGACGACGATCAATTAGTCGCTTAACTCGCTTACTTACTTTAATTTGGGCAATCATTCAAAGCATTGGTATTAGTCTTTATCTTCGACAAGTTTTATTTGATTGGAATATTATTTTAGCTGGTCAGATTGTTCTCTGGTTAACAACTGGAGCAATGATTGTTTTATGGTTGAGTGAACTAATTACTGATTTTGGATTAGGAAATGGCGCGTCATTGTTAATTTATACTAACATTACGTCAAATCTCCCAAATCTTCTTAAAAAAATAACAATTGAAAATGCGACATTCTTTGCCTTTGTTGAAATTATTCTATTAATTACAATCTCATTTTATGGTATGATATTTTTACAAAAAGCTACTCGACGAATACCATTACTTTCATCGAAACAGTTAAATCAACCTATATCATCGTCACAAGATGCAGTTAATAGTTATCTTCCATTACGATTTAATCAAGCAGGCGTAATGCCAATTATTTTGACAACTACAATTTTAGTAGTTCCAAACTATCTTATTAATTTAGGCATATTTCAATGGCTTAGTGCATTAACAGTGCTAAAATCAGTTTCATGGATATATTGGATCGGTTATTTTTTCCTAGTTTTAGCATTCAGTTCGTTTTATTCGTCTATTGTTCTAAATCCAAAAGATATGTCTGATCAACTTCAAAAAATGGCAGTAACAATTCCAGGGGTTAGACCCGGATTACAAACAACTTTTTACTTAAAAAGTGTAATTAAACGGATTACATTAGTCGGTGCAACAATGCTTGCTATTTTAACAGTTGTTCCTAATTTTTTAGAATCAACGTTAAATGTTACAGGTTTAAATGGATTAAGTAGCACATCCTTTTTAATCGTAGCTGGTGTTATTTTAGATTTAATGCGAGAAATTGAAAATATTTTTGTGTCAAATGCTTATAATAATCGCTATCAATAAATTAAAAAAATTATTATTTTAAAATTAAACAATGAAAGTTCGTCCATCTGTTAAAAAAATGTGTGACAAATGTCGAGTAATTAAACGACATGGTAGAATTATGGTTATTTGTTCAAATCCAAAACATAAACAACGTCAAGGATAATATTAGAAAGGAGTTTTATACTATGGTAAGATTAGTTGGTGTTGATTTACCAAGAAAAAAGAAAATTGCATATGCTCTTACGTATATTCATGGAATCGGCCTTACATCGGCAAAAAAAATTATTGAACTTGCAGATATTGATTCTGAAACACGAGTGAATGATTTAACAACTGAGCAAGGGGTAGCGTTACGACAAACCCTAGAAAGTATGGATTTAAAGTTAGAGGGTGATTTACGAAGATTTAATGGTTTAAATATAAAACGATTAAATGAAATTAATTGTCATCGAGGAAAACGACATCGAAATAGTTTACCTGTTCGCGGTCAACGAACTCGGACAAATGCTCGTAGTCGACGTGGAGCGAAAAAAACCGTTACTGGTAAGAAAAAATAATCATATTAAAAATAATACTAGATTTATTTAAAATTTTTTATATGGCACAAACAACTAAAAAATCGATCACTAAAAGAGACAAAAATAACTTATTAAATGGTATTGTTCATATTCAATCAACTTTTAATAATACAATTGTAACTATCACAAGTCTAAATGGAGAGACTATTTCTTGGGCATCAGCAGGAAGTTCAGGATTTAAAGGAGCAAGAAAAAGTACACCATTTGCTGCACAAACAGCAGCCGAGAAAGCAGCATTAGAAGCATTAAGTATAGGAATGAAAAGTGTCAATATTCTAATTAAGGGACAAGGTTCTGGTCGTGAAACTGCCATTCGAGCAATTGAAGGAGCAGGATTTAAAATTACTTCAATTCAAGATATAACAGCTGTTCCACATAATGGATGTCGTCCTCCTAAACGTCGCCGCGTTTAGCATTTATTTTTTAAAAATACAATGATAAACAATATTTCAATAAACTGTTTAAAATCTGCTAAGATTGAATCGGGGGCATGTCATGAACAATTTTTGATTAATAATTTAAAACCTGGCCAAGGTATTACAATCGGAAATCAATTGCGTAGAGTACTTTTAAATGATATTGGTGGTGTTGCAATTACTGCAGTTCGAATTGCGGGTGTGAGCCATGAATTTTCAACTATACCAGGAGTTCGTGAAGACATACTGGAAATTTTATTAAATTTAAAAGGAATTGTTTTACGAAATGAGAGTAAATCAAGTCAATTTGGTCGTCTAAAAATTCAAGGTCCAACTGTTGTAACGGCAGATTTGATTCAGTTGCCATCAAATATAGAATTGGTAAATCCAAATCACTATATTATGACTATTTCAACGGGAAGTGTCATTGAAATTGAGTTTAAGTTTGAGTATGGAACTGGTTATAGATTAGCTACTCAAACGCTTTTAGAAGAAGACGAGCATTATTTACAACTTGATACAATCTTTATGCCTGTTCAAAAGGTTGATTTTAAAATTGAAAATATTTATGATGAAGAAAATAATGTACAAGAACGATTATTTTTAGACGTTTGGACAAATGGTAGTATATTACCCACTGAAGCTGTAAAATTAGCTTCACAATTTACTATTGATTTATTTACTTCATTACTTGAAAATAACGATACACAGAAAGAAAATCAAATAAAACCAAAAACTGAATCGTTAGATATAGATCCGTATACAAATATTGCAATTGAAGAATTACAATTATCTGTTCGAGCTTATAACTGTTTAAAAAAAGCACAAATTAATACGGTCGGTGATTTACTTCAGTATTCACCTGAAAAGCTTCAAGAATTAAAAAACTTTGGTCGAAAATCAGCCGAGGAAGTTTTTTCTATATTAAAAAATAAATTGGGAATCATTTTAACCTAATGCTTAATTATATTCAGTTTTAAATTATCATACAAAAATTATGAATTCATTAAATAAAACATTCTTACCAGCTAAAGATTATAAGAACCGAAATTGGTATCTTATTGATTGTAAAGGACAAACATTAGGTCGTCTTGCAACTCTTATTACAAGTCTGCTTAAAGGCAAAAATAAACCACAATATCATCCATCAGTTGATATTGGTGATTACATTGTACTAGTTAACGCAGATTTAATTATCTTAAATGAAACAAGTAAACATTATCTTGTCTATAATCCAGGTCGTCCAGGTAGTTCACTAAAAATTCGAAACGTTGCTGATTGTTTACCTAAATTAACTATTCAGCGCGCTGTGAAACGTATGTTATCTGAAACAGAAGCTAAACGATTAATGCGACGACTAAAAATTTATAATGATGAAAATCATGCTCATCAAGCACAAAATCCTATAGAAATTGACATCTTGAATTTAAATTCAAGTTTTAAAGTTAATGTTTAAAAAGATATAAGAATAGATCTTTCAATTAACGAATAAGTTAATCAAAAAAATATTAAATACTTATGACAAAATTAATTTTTCAAAAAGATAATATCGGTCTAGGAAAACGAAAACAAGCAGTAGCCCGAGTTTTTTTAATTCCTGGAAACGGTAACTTAATAATTAATAAACTTTCAGGTAATCAATATCTACAGTACAATGATACTTATTTAAATAAGATTTGGGCACCCTTGAAAGAATTAAAGTTAGAGCAACAATTCGATGTTATTGCATTAGTAAAAGGTGGTGGTCTTACTGGACAAGCAGATGCCATCCAATTAGGAGTTGCTAGACAATTATGTTCAATGAATGAACAAAATCGACCAATTCTAAAACCATTTGGTTTCTTAACTCGAGATGCACGTATTAAAGAGCGTAAGAAATATGGTTTACGAAAAGCACGAAAAGCACCTCAATATTCAAAACGTTAATATTTTATTAAAAAAAATACTATGCCAAAATCTGATATACATCCTACATGGATAAAAAATACACCTGTTCTATGTGATGGAAAAAAATTATGCTTAGTTGGTTCAACGAAAGATCAGCTTCAAGTTGATATATGGCTAGCTAATCATCCATTTTATACAAAATCACAAGTTATGATTGATAGTGAAGGACGAGTTGAAAGATTTATGAAAAAATATGGTTTAAATTCAAAAGATCAATAACATAATTAAACAATAATTCACAATTTTATGCCAACTATACAACAATTAGTCCGTTCAAGACGTATTCAAATCAAAAAGAAAACAAAGTCACCAGCTCTTGTTAATTGTCCTCAACGACGTGGTGTTTGTACTCGAGTATATACAACAACACCAAAGAAACCAAACTCAGCTTTACGAAAAGTTGCACGTGTACGATTAACTTCTGGGTTTGAAGTAACTGCTTATATTCCCGGAATTGGACATAACTTACAAGAACATTCAGTTGTTTTAATTCGCGGTGGTCGAGTAAAAGATTTACCGGGTGTTCGTTATCATATTGTTCGAGGGGCATTAGATACAGGTGGTGTTAAAGATCGAACTCAAGGTCGTTCAAAGTACGGTGTTAAAAAACCGAAAGCTTAATAAATAATAATTTATTTAATGAAATAAAAATACTTAGTAATTATATTTTATGTCACGTAGAAACATTTCAAAAAAACGTTTTCCCCAAATTGATTCAATTTATGAAAGTTATTTAGTTAGTTTACTAATTACCCGAATTTTAAAATCAGGTAAGAAAACAATTGCAAAAAAAATTGTATATGAAGCATTTGAGATCATTAGAAAAAAAACAAATGAAGATCCATTAAAAATATTTGAAACAGCAATTCGAAAAGCAAGTCCAATAGTTGAAGTGAAAGCAAGACGAATTGGTGGGTCAACTTATCAAGTTCCAATTGAAGTCAATCGATTTAGAGCAACAAACCTATCTTTAAGATGGATTATCCGTTATTCGAAACAACGAGTTGGAAAAAGTATGTCAATTAAATTAGCAAATGAAATAATTGACACAGCAAACGAAATAGGTAATACTATTAAGAAAAAAGAAGAAACGCATAAAATGGCAGAAGCCAATAAAGCTTTTGCACATTTTAGATATTAATTTTCTAAAAACTATCTCGCTACAAGCTAAAAATATAAAATTTAACATATTTTTTAAAAATCAAAAGGATTCTATAATGGCACGTGAAAAATTTGAACGTACAAAACCACATGTTAATATTGGCACTATTGGTCACGTAGATCATGGTAAAACAACTTTAACTGCAGCTATTACTGCAACTTTAGCACTAGAAGGTAACTCACAAGTTAAAGATTATTCAGATATTGATGGAGCACCAGAAGAACGTGCACGTGGTATTACAATTAATACTGCTCACGTTGAGTACGAAACAGAAAATCGTCATTATGCTCACGTTGATTGTCCAGGTCACGCTGATTATGTTAAGAACATGATTACAGGTGCAGCACAAATGGACGGAGCTATTTTAGTTGTTTCAGCTGCAGATGGACCAATGCCTCAAACTCGTGAACATATTTTATTATCAAAGCAAGTAGGTGTTCCAAATATTGTTGTTTTCTTAAATAAACAAGATCAAGTTGATGATGAAGAATTGTTAGAGTTAGTTGAATTAGAAGTTCGTGAGTTATTATCAGCTTATGATTTCCCTGGTGATGATATTCCAATTTGTCCAGGCTCAGCATTAAAAGCTATTGAAGCAATTGCTGCCAATCCAGATTTAAAACGTGGTGATAATCCATGGGTTGACAAAATTTTTGCACTAATGGATGCTGTGGATGAGTATGTTCCAACACCTGAGCGTGATACAGAAAAAACATTCTTAATGGCAATTGAAGATGTTTTCTCAATTACTGGTCGTGGAACAGTAGCAACTGGTCGAATTGAACGAGGAGTTGTAAAAGTAGGTGATAATGTTGAAATCGTAGGTATTGGTGACACACAAACAACAACAATTACTGGTATTGAAATGTTCCAAAAAACTTTAGATGAAGGTTTTGCGGGTGATAATGTCGGAATTTTATTACGTGGTGTTGACCGTGAAAATATTGAACGTGGTATGGTATTAGCTCAACCAGGAACAATTACTCCACACACAGTGTTTGAATCAGAAGTATATGTTTTAACATCTGATGAAGGTGGACGAAAAACACCATTCTTTACAGGTTACCGACCACAATTTTATGTTCGAACAACAGATGTAACTGGTTCAATTACACAGTTTACAGCAGATGATGGTGGATCAGTAGAAATGGTATTACCAGGTGATCGAATTAAAATGACGGTTGAATTAATTTACCCAGTTGCCATTGAAGATGGTATGCGATTTGCAATTCGTGAAGGTGGACGTACTATTGGAGCTGGTGTAGTTTCTAAAATTGTTAAATAAGTAAAATTTTTATGGAAAAAACGACGGATGCAAAAATTCGCGTACGATTAGAATCTTTTAACCATGAACTTTTAGTTTCATCTTGTCGAAAAATTATTGAAACTTTAAATTCTGCTTCTCTTAATTCTATTAGTATGGTTACTTTACCAACCTCAAAAAGAATCTATTGTGTCTTAAGATCGCCACATGTCGATAAAGATTCAAGAGAACAATTTGAGATTCGAACACATAAACGCGTTTTAGAAATTTATTACGATCCAGATATATCAATCGTTGATCTTTTAACTAAAATTGAATTAGCACCAGGTATAGTTTCGCGTGTTCATTTAGCGTAAGATTATTTATAAGATTAAGTCAGGCAAATTGAAATATTTTTTAAAAGAATTTTTTATAATGTAAGTTCGCTTTTTTATAAAAAATTCTTTTAAAAAATTAGGCTTAACTATTGCGAAAAATGTTAAACTATTAAACGATAGGAGATTTAATAACTTTTCTAAATTATAATTAATACTATGAAAAAAGATTTCACTTTCGGTTCTGTCGTTGGTTTATTTCTGTTTTTTTGACACCGAAACAAGATATAAACTTAATAAAAATGGAACAAAGTGATCTTAACTTATTAAAAAATAAAATATGAGTTTTAAAATTACGTGCTTATAAGAATAGTTCTGCAACTAACAACTACAGACCTTCAATTTATAGTGTGGCAAACGTTGCAGTTAAGGAAGAAAATTCAACTTCAACTTCAAACCTAATTGATATCAAAACAAAAAAAATCGCCTAGCGGTAGGCATTCTATTTTCGTTAAAGTTTTTTAAGCAATTCAAACATCCCCAGCGAAGCCGAGTTTCAATTCGTATGATTCTGTTGAAAATCAATTTGTTAAAAAATTAGTGATGTTGAAAGCTCACTTGACATGTGTAAAAGAAATTGATAATTTACCGCGATCAATCGACAAAAAAGATAAAACTATTAAATTTGACAAAAAATATAGTAGCCTTTTGCGAAAAAATCAAAATTATGAAAAGGTTTTTGCTTACAATTTGTGGTTAGAAGAAAATCTTAGTAAAGATTCATCCAAAAATAAAATAAAGCAAGGTGAACAAAAATTATTCAAAAAATATAAAGAGGCATCGAAAAAGTACCTTCGAGAAAATTTATTTCAAAATCCTTGCATTATTAAATCAGATAAATGTAAATATTTGGACACATAGGATTTGGTACGAATTTACAGATTTATGTGTAATCGTAGATTCAAAAAAAAAATTGTCTATTAGATTTTGGTATTGCGACTGAAGTTAAATACGCTGAAATTTTTGCTTACAAATCTTCTGAAACTGTAAAGCGACAAGAAATCTGTATAACACCCTACTCAGCCTATAACCTGCCCTTCACGGTCTTTATTTCGGCCTCTGATAAGACATTTAAAATAGAATGCCCAACTTATAAATTCAAGTTCTCTACCTGAATTTAATTTTTCACGCATTTTGGCCCATTCTAGAACTCTATCAGAGCATATTTGATTTTCTGATCCCTTGATTAATCTAAATGGAAATATTTTATTCCTTTCTATCCATCTTAGTGTAAAAATAGAGTAAACATTCTTATACACAATTTAAAAAGGTTCTAACATTTTATCATTGTTATACGAATTAGTTAATCAAATATTTTCGAAAAAAGAACAAATCACTAGGTTCTTTAGTAGTAAGTTATTTAAAAGAAATAAACATGAATGAGTTTGGAACAGTTCTCGCTCTATTGTAATTTTTAATATTTAGCCGAAGATATCCAAGTGCACACGTATCATCAAATTTATTATCTGATTAAGTTTAAATTAAAAGAGTATATTGAATTTTTAGACATAAAGAACATCAATCAATGCCAACGAAATAAATATATTAATTTGTTTTACAGTTTCCAAAAAATGAAATCATGGATAATTTACTTTACTGATGTCAACTTCCAAAATCTATTGGGTTTTCCTTATTTGACTATTCAAAAGCAAAGAAATTCGTGGGTTGTCAAAGTCGCAATATTAAAATTACTTTACAAGTCTAACCACTCCTTTTCATTTCCTAATAATTTTTTAAGATATGAAGATATTTATAATTTACACATTGAACTCAAAGTTACCGAGACCATAAGTATAATTCTTTTAGAAAAAGTATTTTATGTATAAGTTTTTCTTGAACAATTTAATGTGTCAGCAAAAAATAGAATAAGTAGATGCTTTCACACAAATATTACAAGGACAAATTAATATAATATATTTTTACTAAAATATAGGAGATAAACTTAATATTTAATCTAAGTTGGGTATATGATCAAGTGGTAAGGTAGTGGATTGCAAATCCTCTATCCCCAGTTCGAATCTGGGTGGCACCTTATATACTAGAATTATTCGCTTATGTTTTTCTAAAGAGGATAGTAGTGTATACATTAATCACTTTATTAGTTATTTATTTAATTATAGGTAATTCAATTATGTTTATTACATGAACTATAGCAGGTTGAGCCAGAGTTGTTAAAACCGTAAAAAACATCAATGATTTCACAAATAACATGGCGCAGCTGGAGCCGCGAAAAGCATGTGGATACTTTAGGAGCTTTAGCTTACCAGGACGGCATATGTGCAACTGTATCGGCGATCGAAATGTGTGCTGATGGGTTATCCATGGTTACCTCGTTTATCCCAGGCCCTAATGTTATCACTGTGATAACTATTCCTGTTTTGGTTGGACGCACAGTGTTTATACACTGTTATAAAAAAGCGAAAAAACACCCTGGCGCTGACAATTTTAAATGTTAAAAAATGATTCTAAGTTATTCTTATACCTTACTCTATTTAATTTTGGGAACGGAGGGACTTGAACCCTCACGCTTATCACTAAGCAATGGATTTTAAATCCATCGTGTCTACCAATTTCACCACATTCCCACATAACAATATATTACTATACCCTTTCAAAAAACGCAAGAGTCTAGTTCTAGTGCATAAGGCGGCACCCAGATTCGAACTGGGGATAGAGGATTTGCAATCCACTGCCTTACCACTTGGCCATACCGCCAACTAAACACTAGCTTTTCTAATTTTATTATATCATAATATTTTTGACAGAATAGATACTAATTAATATATAATAATATCTTGAAGTGAATAGAAACGATTTAAAAGATTTAAAAGTAATAATCAAATATTATGTTTGAAAAATTTACAGAAGGGGCAATTAAAGTCATTATGTTGTCTCAAGAAGAAGCTCGTCGTATGGGGCACAATTTTGTGGGTACTGAACAGCTTTTATTAGGTGTAATTGGTCAAAGACATGGAATTGGGGCACGAGCACTGAAAAAAATGAAAGTCACATTAAAAAAGGCTAGAAAAGAAATTGAATTATACATTGGTCGTGGAACTGGTTTTGTTGCGTCAGAAATCCCATTTACTCCAAGAGCAAAACGAGTTTTAGAAATGGCAGTACACGAGGGAAAAGATTTAGGTCAAAATTTTGTTGGCACGGAACATATCTTACTAGCACTTATTGCTGAATCGGATGGCGTTGCGATGAGAACATTAGATAAATTAGGTGTAAATATACCACAATTACGAAATTTAGTTCTAGCATATATTGAGGAAACGCAAGAAGAAATCTTACGTCCATTAACACAAGCTGAACAATTTTTATTAGAACGTGAAAAGAAAGGTAGTTCAACACCAACATTAGATGAATATGCTGAAAATATTACTAAAGAAGCAATCGATGGAAATTTAGATCCTGTAATTGGACGTGAAAAAGAAATTGATGATGTTATTGCTGTTTTAGCTCGCCGAACAAAAAATAATCCTGTTCTAATTGGTGAGCCTGGTGTTGGAAAAACTGCAGTGGCGGAAGGATTAGCACAATTAATTTTAACTGAAAAAGTACCTGATTTCTTAGATGGTAGCTTAATCATGGCATTAGACCTTGGTTCTATTTTAGCTGGTACAAAATATCGTGGTGAATTTGAAGAACGGTTAAAAAGAATTGTAGAAGAAGCACAAAATGATGCAGCTGTAATCGTTGTTATTGATGAAATTCATACATTAGTTGGAGCTGGGGCAGCAGAAGGTGCAGTAGATGCAGCAAATATTTTAAAACCTGCTTTAGCACGTGGTAAATTCCGTTGTATTGGTGCAACAACTAATGATGAATACCGTAAATATATTGAACGTGATCCAGCATTAGAACGACGTTTCCAACCTGTACATGTTGAAGAACCTAGTGTTGGTACAACTATTGAAATCTTACGTGGTTTACGTTCAAAATTTGAACAACATCATACTTTAAGTTACCATGACAAAGCTTTAGAACAAGCAGCAATTCTTTCGGATAAATATGTTGCAGATCGTTATTTACCAGATAAAGCAATTGATGTTCTTGATGAAGCTGGAGCTCGAGTTAGACTTGAAAATCGACGTTTACCATTAGGCTTACGAAGTTTAATGAAAGAGTTACAAGAAACTATTAAAGATAAAGAAGAATGTATTAAAGAACATGATTTCGAAGCTGCGAAGCAATTGGTTGATCATGAAATGGAAGTTCGAACACACATTCGTATTATGAAACAGTCAGCTTTAACAAACCAAAAACGTGGATTTACACGTCATGAAGTTGATATGGTTACTGAAACGGATATCTCAGATGTAATTTCGAATTGGACAGGTATTCCAGTTACAAAAATTACTGGTTCTGAGTCCGAACGATTAATGCGAATGGAAGACACACTTCATGAACGTATTATCGGTCAAAAACATGCTGTTGTAGCTGTTTCGAAAGCAATTCGTCGAGCTCGAGTTGGTTTAAGAAATCCAAATCGTCCAATTGCAAGTTTTATTTTTGCTGGACCAACTGGTGTTGGTAAGACTGAATTAACGAAAGCATTATCTGACTATATGTTTAGTAGTGAAGATAGTATGATTCGACTAGATATGTCAGAATATATGGAGAAACATACTGTAGCAAAATTGATTGGTTCACCACCAGGTTACGTAGGTTATAATGAAGGGGGACAATTAACGGAAGCTGTTCGTTCAAAACCATATTCGGTAGTTTTGTTTGATGAAGTTGAAAAAGCTCATCCTGATGTATTTAACTTATTATTACAAATCTTAGATGATGGGCGATTAACAGATTCAAAAGGTCGTGTAATTGATTTTACTAATACATTAATCATTATGACAACCAATTTAGGATCAAAAATTATTGAACGTGAAAGCGGGATCAAATCTAAATCGGAACAAGGTGACCGAGGTTTCAAAATTACACCTGATGCAGTTTTAGGATGGGAACCTGTTCCAGAACCAATTAAAGATCCCGAATTATTTGAAAGAGTTACAAAATTGGTAAACGATGAATTAAAAAACTTCTTCCGTCCAGAATTTTTAAATCGTATTGATGAAATTATCGTCTTTAATCATTTAACACGTATTGATATTTGGCAAATTTGTGGTTTAATGGTTAAACAAGTTCAAACACGTTTAAAAGAAAAAGGAATTAATTTAATCGTAGAATTATCTGTTCAAGCATTCTTAACAGATGAAGGTTATGATCCAATTTATGGAGCTCGTCCATTACGTCGTGCTATTATGAAATATTTAGAGGATACATTAGCTGAACAATGTTTATCAAAAACTCTATATCCAAATACAAAAATTCTTGTTCGTCGTAAAAAAGTTGAAGGGACACTGTTAACATATACAAATGAATTAGAAGTTGAAATTGATTTTAGTGATGTTGACCCACAATTATTAGAGAATTCGACTAATTCAGAAAATGATCAAGTTCCAGTACTAGTAGGTTCTTCATCAGATGAAACGAGTAATTCGGATAAAAAACAAGATTTAACGACGACTAAGTCAACTGAGAAAACATCAAGATTTTTCAGTAAAAAAGATAACAATTAGTAGTTTAAATTATTAAAATAGTGGCTCATAATAAAGTGAGCCATTTATTATTAGATTTACATTGAAACGTTTCAATGTAAATCTAAAATCCCAAACTGTTTTATACATCACTAATCAACGATACTATGATTTACATTTCCATTTTGTTTTGTCTGATGAAACTAAATTATTAAAATTATAGCTTTTAAATTTCACAAGATTATTCAGCAGCCAACTTAAAAAAGTGTCTATTTTATATTTTAATCGATTTTTCAATATCCGAATTGTTTATTTGTAATCAAAAAACACTGCTTAATTTTATATCTTATGAATGGATATTACTTAGTAATTTTAAATTGGGTCTTGAAAAACTTATGAAAGCCAACCGTAACTATGTAAGCCTTTTCCTAAAAAATTAACACCTAAATAACAAATCCAAATTACGAAAAATCCTAGACCGCCTAATATTGCTGTTTTTTTACCTGCCCAGCCTTTCGTAATTCTTGCATGGAGATAAGTTGCAAAAACTAACCATGTAATTAAAGCCCATGTTTCTTTTGGATCCCAACTCCAATACGAACCCCAAGCTTCATTTGCCCATACACCACCTGAGATAATACCAATTGTTAAAAATGGAAAACCTAATCCAATAATTCGGTAACTCCAATTATCAAGACTCTGTAGAAGTTTTAATTTACCAAATTCTTCAACTTCCGAAGAAAAGTTAGGTGCTATAATTTTAGTTTCGTAATATTCTAACATTAAATTATATAAAGGTAACGATGAATTGTTTTTAGATTTTAAATCAATATCTTGATAACCTGAAATAACAAGAAATAAAATACATAATAATGAACCCATAATTAAAGTTCCATAACTTAGCAACATCATACTAACATGCATCATTAACCAATTTGACTGTAAAGCAGGAACCAATGGACTTGATTTTTGCATTTCTGGAGAAAGAGTCAAATTTGCAAATCCACTAATAAATAAAGTAACTGGTATTAGAATAGCACCAATCAAACGACTATTCGTTTTTGTTTCTACATATAAATAAACTGTTAATAATGTCCAGGTTAAAAAAAGTAACGATTCATATAAATTACTTAATGGGAAATAACTAGCAACAATCCAACGTGAACAAAGAATAAAAAATAACACTATATTTGCAATGATAGCGTTCAGACGACCAAATGAAAATAGAATTGATTTATCGTCAAAAAATAATAAATTAATCCAATAAATTATCATTGCGAGTAATAAAACCGCAAAAACAACGTTTGATAAAAAGTTTTGAATTTCATTCCAATCCATGAAATTTCTCCAATAAAGTTTTTCTATACAAATTATAATATATTATATTATTGTATCAAAAATTATCGAATTATCATTAGCTCAAATGGAACATTTTTAGTTAATTTTCAATTTAAATTGACATTTTATGAAATATCCAGTTATTATAACTTTACTTTTAGTAAATTTATTATCTTATGCCAGTACAAAGAAAATATGAAATAATGATCCTTTTAACTGAAGAGTTTAAGGATAGTCAATTAAAAACATGGGTATTTAATTATGCCAAAAGTTTACGCAAATTTAATGTTTCTGATATCTCTGTGATTTCACGTGGTAAACATAATTTAGCTTATCCAATTTTAAATAAAAATAAAGGAAATTACATTCAACTTAATTTTTCAAGTATGCCAAAATACTTAATTAACTTTTGTAATATTTTAAAACTAGATTCGCATGTCCTAAGATTTTTAGTTATTAATAAAGAAAAATAATAAAAACGAATTTATTTTGAATTAATCGAATAATACTTTCTAATTATACAAAATAGTAAAACCTATCTTGTATAAGTAGAAAATATTATTAAAATTAAAGAGTTGTATTATTGAGGAACTTATGTTATCTTAAAATACATAATGATAGATCATAAGCCTCAGTAGCTCAGCGGTAGAGCAATCGGCTGTTAACCGATTGGTCGTAGGTTCAAGTCCTACCTGGGGCGTAATAACAAATTAAATATTTTATGGAACAGAATATTGATAATTTAAAAATCGGAAATAAAGTTTTTACATCTCGCCTAATGTTAGGAACTGGAAAGTATAAAACAGTCCAGGATGGAATTAGTAGTATTGAAGATAGTCAATGTGAAATTGTCACAGTTGCAATTCGGCGTTTACCTACTAATTTAGAAAATGATACAGCTAGTTTTTTGACGAATTTAGATTGGAAAAAACTTTGGCTATTACCAAATACAGCTGGATCACAGACAGCTGAAGAAGCGATACGTATGGCATTTTTAGGACACGAACTTGCTTGTCAAATTGGTCAAGAAAATAATTTCTTTGTAAAATTAGAAGTTATCTCTGATCCAAAATATTTATTACCAGATCCAATAGGGACAATCAAAGCAGCAGAATTTTTGGTTAAAAAAGGTTTTACTGTTTTACCATATATAAATGCTGACCCAATGTTAGCATTACATTTAGAAGATTTAGGTTGTGCGACAGTTATGCCATTAGGTTCACCTATTGGATCTGGACAAGGGTTAAATAATTTAGCAAACATTAAAATTATTATTGAGAATGCACAAGTTCCAGTAATTGTTGATGCTGGAATTGGAACACCGAGTGAAGCAACAGCAGCAATGGAATTAGGAGTAGATGGAGTTTTATTAAATACAGCTGTAGCCCAATCCAAAAATCCTTCTCAAATGGCAAAAGCTATGAACTTAGGGGTTAAAGCAGGACGTTTGGCTTATTTAGCTGGTCGTATGGAAAAAAAATCCTATGCAACTGCTAGTTCTCCTATAAATAATATTAGTTTGTTATAAATTATCTTAAACCTTTTACAATTCTTGAAAATTCAACTTTGAATAAAAAAAATTAATTAAAAAAAAATTATGCCATTATTATATTACAATAGTGTAATTAAGAAGCATTCTTCTGTAAACTTATATAATTAAAAGGACTCTAATTTATGGATACTCGTTTATTTGTAATTGCTCTACCATTATTGGTTGCAGCATCATGGGCATTATACAATATTGGCCGTTTAGCTATTCAACAAGTTCAAAGATTATCACGCTAAAAGTTTTATTCAAGCTTATTAGCAGAAAGTGAATTAACAAATTATAATTTTAGAAATTCACTCGTTAACTGTAAAAAATAAATTATTAAGGATAACTTTTTATGTCTCATACTGTAAAAATTTATGATACATGCATTGGATGTACTCAATGTGTACGTGCATGTCCAACAGATGTGTTAGAAATGGTTCCGTGGGATGGTTGTAAATCAGGTCAGATTGCTTCATCTCCACGTGTTGAAGACTGTGTTGGCTGTAAAAGATGTGAAACAGCTTGCCCAACAGATTTTTTAAGTGTTCGTGTATACTTAGGTGCTGAAACAACGCGAAGCTTAGGTTTAGCTTACTAAAAATTATTCAATGCTTTTGTACATTTTAGACATTAATTCTAAATTTTACAAAAGCTATCTTCCTACAAGTTCAAAACATAAAAATTTAATTTAAAAATTAGAAAGAGAGTCTAGTGTAATGAGATGTATTCCAAAATATCCGTAGCAAAGCTGCTAAGCGATTTAAAATAGCTAAAATTAGCGTAAAAGGATTTAAAAATAAAATTATTTAAGCGCACAGAACGGCGATCTGCGACGCTAGGGTTTGCTACTACTTTTGCTTTTTTTGGATTAACATGGAGCGTCACAAATCTGTCTGCTATGCCCTACTGGAATGGTTCCAATACGACTTAAACACCACAAAGAAGTGAATAGTTTATTAAGTGGTTTAACTGTGACTCTTTGTACCGGAGTAATTAGTATAAGTTCGTTTCTAGCAGGAGCATTATGTGGATTAGTAGTAATCGTTGGTATCCTCCACCAGCAAAATAATTAAATATTCGTTTTAATTCTAGGAGTAGTTATTTTTTGATAAAGTTAAAATGCTATACTTTTACTAAAAACTTTATAAAAAATAATCTATGATAAATACAAATTTTCATGTATTTTTAAAATATATAATTTTTTTATAGTTTAAATCAGCTATTATTTCCGTATTTAATTGAAAAATTTTCTAAATAAATGAAGCAATTTTCGAAATTTGTGTTTTCAACATAATCTTTCAATCGTGAGATATCTCCTTTTGCTATTTAAATACATTTTAGAGTTTGTATAAATCTTCCAAACTTACCTAATTAAATTAATAAATATAGAATCGAATGTTAAGTCACTCTTTTTTAAAATTAATAACAATTTTTAACTTTTAAAATATTTTTTAAATTTAAATTTGACTTTTTATAAAATATACTGTAATCTATAATACATAAAAACTTATCCATAAATAGTAAAAATGGCTGTACCTAAGAAAAGAACATCAAAAGCAAAAAAAAATGCGCGTAAAGCAAACTGGAAAAGAAAAGGGTATACGGCAGCGCAGAAATCTTTATCATTAGCAAAATCAATGTTACGAGGTAAAATGACAAGTTTTGTGTATAGCGTATACAACGATGAGAACGAATAAATCTTTAAAACCTATTTAAAGATTTATTATTGTTCAATTGTGTTATTAAATTTTTAAAAAATTTAACAAGCGGATGTGGCGGAATTGGTATACGCGCCAGGTTTAGGTTCTGGTAGTCTTTGGCTATGAGAGTTCAAGTCTCTCCATCCGCAATTCTTATATTTAGTATTTTTATTTATTTAACTATTTTCATAAATTTTAACAAATATGCTTCCTTTTACGTTACAACAACTTCGAATTTTAAAAGCAATTGCAATTGAACAAAATTTTACTAAAGCAGCGTCTAGTTTATATATTTCACAACCATCACTAAGTAAGCAAATTAAGTTGTTAGAAAAAAACTTAGATACATTATTAATTAATCGTGAACGAAATAATATTTCATTAACTGAAAGTGGTAAAATTTTTTTACAATATGCCGATCGAATACTCATTTTATGTGAGGAAAGTTGTCGAGCATTAATTGACTTAAAAAATGGAGATCGAGGAAATTTAATAGTGGGTGCTAGTCAAACGATTGGAACTTATTTAATGCCACGCATTTTAGCATTATTTGCTCAAAATTATCCGCAAATTCATTTAAAAGTTCAAGTGGATTCAACAAGAGCAATTGCAACTAGTATTATTAAGCGTGAAATAGATATCGCTTTAGTAGGAGGCGAAATTTCAAATGAACTAAAGGAAAAGCTCACTATTCAACCGTTTGTTCATGATGAGTTATGCCTGATTGTATCAAAGTCGCATCCATTTGCTAGAAAAAAGATTATTAAAAAAGAAGATTTATACTCTCTAGATTTTATTACTTTACATTCAAATTCAACTATCAAAAAATTTATTGATAACATTTTATATCAAAATAAAATTCAAACAAAAGAATTAAAAACAATTCTTCAATTAAATTCAATTGAAGGAATTAAGACGGCTGTTAGTCTAGGTTTAGGTGCAGCGTTTGTTTCATCATCCGCTATTGAAAAAGAAATAAAATTAAAACAAATTACGATTCTAGAAATCGAACATATTAATATTAATCGACCGTTATCCATCATTAGTAACCCAGAATGTTATAAATCCACAGCATTTGAAGTTTTTTGTCAAGAATTGACACGTTTAAAAGGAAAAAGTTCGTATTTGAATATACTGAAAAAAAGTTGACGATTTAAATTTTTTTTTAGTAATATGTTCTTAAATAAAACAGATTAATTTAGATTATGAAATATGCAATTGTCGAAATTAGTGGAAGACAATTTTGGATTGAAATAGGAAAATATTACGATTTTAATCGTATTAATATAGAATTAGGCAAACAAATACTATTAAATCGAATTTTATTATTAAATAATGACGGCGATATTTTAATAGGACAACCATATCTGAATAGTGTTCAAGTACAATGCAAAATCTTAGAACACTTCCGTGGTAAGAAAACAACTGTCTATAAAATGCGTCCAAAGAAGAAAACACGGAAAAAACAAGGACATAGACAAGAATTAACTCGTGTTCTTATTGAAGATATAATGATTAATTAATTAGTAATATTAGGAGTAAAAGTTATGGCACATAAAAAGGGTGCAGGAAGTACAAAAAATGGTCGTGATTCAAACGCAAAACGATTAGGAGTAAAACGATTTGGTGGTGAGAAAGTGAAAGCAGGAAATATTATCGTTCGCCAACGTGGCATGAAATTTAGACCAGGAAATAATGTTGGATGTGGAAAAGATTTTACATTATTCGCTTTAACAGATGGAACAATAAAATTTGATTCTTACGAAGGTAAAACAAAACGTATAAATATCGTGAGCTAAAAAATATTGAAAGAATGAGAATTTCAAATGAAAAATAACTTCTTTAAAAAAAATTCGGTTATAAAAAAATATCAATCATTAATTAATCAAATAAATAGTTTAGAAGAAACGATTCAAGTTCTTTCCGATGATGAATTACGCGCATATAATGCAAAATTATCAAGACGCTATCAAGATTCCAACGACTTAGATTCATTAATTATTGAATCATTCGCATTAACACGTGAAGCAAGTTTAAGAACATTAGGTCTACGACATTTTGATGTTCAACTAATTGGGGGTCTGGTCTTAAATGATCAAAGAATTGCAGAAATGAAAACAGGTGAAGGTAAAACATTAGTTGCCACTTTACCAGCTTCATTAAATGCATTAACAGGAAAAGGTGTTCAAATTGTCACTGTAAATGATTATTTGGCAAATCGAGATCAAATGTCTATGGGACAAGTTTATCGATTTTTAGGATTAACGACCGGACTAATTCAAAGTGATATGGAATCAGCAGAACGAAAAAACAATTATAAAGCTGATATTACATATGTAACGAATTATGAATTAACATTTGATTATTTACGTGATAATATGGCATTAAATTTAACAGATGTTGTATTAAAACCTTTTAATTATTGTATTATTGATGAAGTTGACTCAATTTTAATTGATGAAGCTCAAACACCGTTAATTCTTTCTGATAATCTTGAAACTTCAATTGATAAATATGTAATTGCATCGGAAATTATAAACTATTTAGAATCAAATATTCATTATACAACTGATGAAAAAAATAAAAATGTAATCTTAACAGATGAAGGTAGTAAACAAGTTGAACGAATTTTGAAAATTCAAGATTTATACGACCCGCGTGACCCTTGGATTCCTTATATCATGAATGCAATCAAAGCAAATGCTTTATTTTTCAACAATACTCATTATATTGTTCAAAATGAGCGAGTTGTAATTGTTGATGAATTTACTGGTCGAATTATGCCAGATCGTCGATGGGGTGATGGTTTACACCAAGCAATTGAAGCAAAAGAAAAATTACCGATTCGTCAAACAAACGAAACAATTGCTGCAATTACTTACCAGAATTTTTTCTTATTGTATCCAAAATTATCCGGTATGACTGGAACTGGTAAAACGGCAGAAATTGAATTTGAAAAAATTTATAATCTTTCTGTTGATGAAATTCCAACAGCAAAAAAAACGTTACGAAACGATTTACCCGATCTTGTATATAAAGATCAATTCTCAAAATGGAATGCGGTAGCAAAAACATGTAATGATATTTCAAGCACTGGTCAACCATTATTAATTGGAACAACCACTGTTGAGAAATCAGAAATGTTAGCTGAATTACTAAATGAATATAATTTATCGTATGAGCTTTTAAATGCTAAACCAGAGAATGCGCGCCGAGAATCAGAAATTGTTTCTCAAGCTGGAAAACGAAATGCGATTACTATTGCTACAAATATGGCAGGACGTGGAACAGATATTATTCTTGGAGGTAATATTAGTTTTAAAATTCAAAAAGAATTATACACTATTTTAACTCTTGCGCGTAATTATCAAGCTTCCAAAAAAACTAAAATTTTTAAGTCATTAATACAAATAAGCTTAAAATATAATTCACAGAAGTTCTTAAGTGTTTTATTCTCATTATTGAATGATTTGCAATTTTTAGAATTATCTGATATTAATATTTTAAGAACACTACAAGATAATGATAAAGTTTCAATGCCAACTTGTTCGTATCAATGTTCGATTAAATTTTTAATTAGTGAACTAAGCACATACTATAAGAAAAACCAAAAACAGGAAAATCAAATTGTTAAGAATCTTGGTGGATTATATATTATTGGAACGGAGCGTAATGATTCACGTCGAGTAGATAATCAATTACGTGGACGTTGTGGTCGTCAAGGCGATCCTGGGACTTCACAATTTTTTTTAAGTTTAGATGATAATTTGCTTCGATTATTTGGCGGACCAAAAATTCAAACTTTTATGAAGTCACAAATGATGGATAATACACCATTAGAATCAAATATTCTCACTAAGAGTTTAGATTCCGCTCAACGCCAAATTGAAGAACGTGCATATCAACAAAGAAAGAATTTGTTTGATTATGATGAGATTTTAAATACTCAAAGGGGTATTGTTTATTTTCAGAGACGACAAATATTAGAAGGTATTTCGACTCAAAAAGATATTTTAGCATTTGGCGAACAAATGATCGTGGATCTTATATTAGCATTTAAAGATAAAACATTTTCAAATCAAGAAACATTATTATTATTGGAAAATTTATTTGGTAAAAGTTTATCTAGTAAAAAGTTAAAATCATTCGATGATGACTATAGCTTTGATGAGTTAAAATTATACCTATTTCATGAATTTTGGTTAACATACGAAGCCAAAATAAACTCAGCAGGAGTTTATGGGGATGCCACTTGTGATAATTTTGAACGAAACATCATTTTAACTAATCTTGATCGATTATGGCGTGAGCATCTTCAAAAAATGACACTACTACGTGAAGCAGTTGGTTGGCGCGGATATGGACAACAAAATCCATTGTATGAATATAAAAAAGAGGCATTCTCTTTATTTGAGGCACAACAAGACATTTTTAAAGACTTAGTGATTTATCAGTTACTAAGATCATCAATTTTATAAAAAATCTATTTTCATTTCAACAGACTAAAAATATGGTAAAACGTACACTTTCAAATAAAAGTCGATATTCTATTTTAAAGTTATCGGGCTTTAGAACACGAATGGCCACTTCTGAAGGTCGTAAAACAATTCGTAATCGTCGTAAAAAAGGGAGAAAAACATTAACAATTCGTCGTTAATGTTCAATTTAACTATTAAAATCATTTTTTATAAATGATTTTAATAGTATATAATTTTTTATTTAGAATTATTATAATAATAAGTTAGTAAATTAAATTTTTGAATAAATAGTTTATGAAATTTACCAGTGAATTAGCTCTTTTTTTAAAAGCTCGTTACCCTATTATTTATGTCAACACGATTGAAGAAGATCGGGTCGAATATATCATTCGAAAAAGTATAAAAACAAATTTAAATCGTAGTATATATAGTTGGGATTTTGTAGATGGTTATACAAATAATCCCAATAATGAAGGTTTTGCTAAAAGGAATCCATTACAAGCATTAGAACTTGTTGAAAGATTAAATTCTGAAACACCAGCTTTGTTTTTATTAAAAGATTTTAATCGTTTTTTAACAGATCTTTCTGTTTCACGTAAATTAAGAAATATTAGTCGAATTTTAAAATTACAGCCTAAAACAATAATTATTATTGGATCAGAGCTAGCAATTCCAAAAGAACTCCAAGAACTTATCACGGTAATACAATTTCAATTACCTTCAGAAGAAGAAATACATCAAGAATTAACGAGATTAGTCAGTTCACTAAATATTGAAGTTGATCCTGAATTATTTGAAAATTTAACTAGAGCTTGTCAAGGATTATCTTTGGAGCGAATACGTCGCGTTTTATCAAAGATAATTGCAACATATAAAACCATTGACTCAAATAGTATCAATGTTTTATTAAGTGAAAAAAAACAAATTATCAGTCAAACTGAAATTTTAGAGTATTGTTCAGTTAATGAAAAAATTACAAATTTAGGGGGATTGAATAATTTAAAAGAATGGTTAAATAAACGGAAAACAGCTTTTAGTGTTCAAGCATCAAATTATGGATTACCAACACCACGTGGGTTATTATTAATTGGTATTCAAGGAACTGGAAAATCATTAACAGCAAAAGCAATTGCAAATGATTGGCAACTACCACTTTTAAAATTAGATGTTGGAAAATTATTTGGTGGTATTGTCGGGGAATCTGAATCACGGTTACGTCAAATGATTAATGTTGCGGAAGCAATATCACCGTGTATTTTATGGATTGATGAAATTGACAAAGCATTTACCAATACTGAAAGTAAAGGGGATAGTGGAACGAGTAATCGTGTATTAGCTACATTTATTAGTTGGTTATCTGAAAAATCAAAACCAGTTTTTGTAATTTCGACAGCTAATAATATCGATTTATTACCATTAGAAATCATTCGAAAAGGACGATTTGATGAAATCTTTTTCCTCGATTTACCTAAAATGGATGAACGAAAAGAAATTTTTAAAATTCATCTACAAGAATTTCGACCGGATACTTGGCAGTCATTTGACTATACAAAATTAGCTCAATTATCGGAGTCATTTTCTGGAGCTGAAATTCGTCAAAGTATTATTGAAGGTATGTACCAAGCATTTTATGAGAAGCGTGAGATTAAAACGGAAGATATTTGTTTTGCTTTAAAAGAATTTATTCCACTAGCAAATTTAGAAAGTAAACAAATGGCGAAATTACAAAGTTGGGCAGAGTCCGGACAAATCCGTTTAGCTTCCTCAAAACCCATTTATATTTAAATCAAATATCTTATTTTTAATGAAACAAAAAATTTTTCGACTATTTGCTGATTTACGGTTTTCTATCTTTATTCTGTTATTAATTAGTGTTTGTAGTATTATTGGAACAGTGATTGAACAAGATCAATCTATCGAAACGTATAAATTAAATTATCCATTAATTAATCCCATCTATGGATTTTTATCTTGGGATCGGATTCTCTATTTTGGGTTTGATCATGTTTATAAAACATGGTGGTTTTTATCATTAATATTCCTATTTGGATATAGCTTGATTTTATGCAGTTTTTTACAACAGCTGCCATCTTTAAAAATCGCTAGACGATGTCAATTTTTTCGAACAAACCAAGCATTTTATAAATTAAATAATTCGACGGTTTTAACAATTTTTTCGTTACCCAAAATTTTAGCTTCAATTAAAGTAAAGCAGTATTCCGTATTTCAACAGAAAAGCATGATTTATTGCTACAAAGGTTTAATCGGACGAATTGCTCCTATTATAGTTCATTTTAGTATGATTTTAGTTTTAGTGGGTACAATCATTGGTTCTTTATTCGGATTCAAAGCTCAAGAAATTGTCCCAAAAACTGAGAATTTTCATATTCAAAACTTATTAACTAATGGAACTTTAAGTATAGTTCCACAAACTTCAACACGAATTAATGATTTTTGGATTACATATACAAAAAATAAAACGATTTCGCAATTTTATTCAGATATTTCAATTTTAAGTACGAAAGGAAATGAAATAAAACGAAAAACTGTTGCAGTAAATTATCCATTTATCAACAACGGTATTTATTATTATCAAACTGATTGGAATTTACTTGGTTTAAGATTTAAAGATATGAATAATCGAATAGTTGAATATCCATTGATTAATATTTTTCCAAATCAAGAAAAAATTTGGTTAACATGGGTTGGAAACTCACAATTTTTACGAGATGGGATTATTTTATTAATTGATAACCTTGAAGGTTATTGTTCAGTTTATAGTAATAGTGGTCAATTTTTAGGAAACATTGAACTTAATGAAACTTTAAAATTTGATCAACCTATTACTTTATTAGAAATCATTAGTTCAACAGGTTTACAAGTTAAAACCGACCCTGGAATTCCATTAATTTATCTAGGTTTTTTCTTTTTAATGGTTAGTACTCTAATGAGTTATATTACTTATTCTCAGGTTTGGATCATTCAAAGAAAGAATCAACTGTTTATTGGTGGAAATACAAATCGCGCTTCATTTGACTTTGAGTTGGAATTTTTAAATTTTATAAAATAAAGTTTCATAGTTAAGCAAGTTAGGATAATTGTCGAACAAGATGAGTATTGGGCTTTGTAAGATCAAATTGTTTATTAAAAAATAAAGATGTATTATAAAAAAAATTTGACTTAACATGTTATAAAGAGTTATTAAAATTAGAGGAAAATTACGAACTTGATCCTTTGAATCTTGAATTATTGATTTATCGAGCCAGCCTTGCAAATCAAATATACTATAATCAAAAACAAAGTTATTTCATTTTAATTGAGCATTATTTAAATCGAATTATTACATTTTATGAGTTTCAATCTAAAATTAAACAAATGATACAAGAAGATTTAGAAAAAACACATAAAATTAGTAAAGATTTTTAAAAACTCTCCGTTTTGAAGGAGAGTTTTTAGCGGTGAAATAAAAGCGAAAAAGACTGTTGGGACCTACTAAAACCAATTTATAATTAGAAGTATTTCCTTTTGCCCCAGATCTTGATTTTGATAATTTTTCTACGTTACTGCGTAAAATTAAGGATTTGTTTCTTGAGTGTGATGTATATTGGGATGAAAATACAAAACCAATGTCAGAAAGTGAATTTTATGATCTTATAAACTATCACTATACGCAATTTAAAAAAAGATTTTCCAGTTGAAGATTTATTTTTTTAAAATGTAGAATCATCTTATTGATTTATTCTTTTTAGATGATTTTACATTCTTTAAAAATTGATTTCGCATTGTTGAATTGTGCATTTTAAGTAGAACTGTTTGCCTAATATCAAAAATATTAGGTGGAACATCTAGCGCTTGTTGTTTTTTAAACGCTTCAATTTTTTCATAGCCGATTTTATACAATTGCTTCTGTTTTTTTTTGACAGTTCATTCCACGCCGCCAATCCATCATTAATTTTATATCGTTTATATCTATTTTATTTAATTTTTCTAGGTGTTAGTGGCGTAGCAATCAGTTTTTTAGCTAGACTATTGGCAAGATTCAAATTTATCAGAAATTTATGGATGTTAATACTATTTTTACACTCAATAGATCGTCTTGAATCTAACCCTGAAATAGTAGAAGAATTAATTCAATTTTTAATTAGTTTAAATAATTCAAAACCAAGTCTAATTGTTGATTCAACCGAATATTTAGATCCAATACCGGAAAAATCAATGTCTGGAATTTTTAAAAATTTGCACGCATCTTCCACGGACAACGATTTATTTTTATTATCGCCTCCTTCTGATGAGACGATAATTGATGTTACAGCAACTCAAATATTTGAAAGTGAAGTCCCTGTTCATTTTAATTTAATTTATCCACAAGAAATTGAAGTTAAAATTTTCAAATTTCATGACGATCTTGTAAAACGTGAAATTTGATAAAGTATATTCAAAATTTTCTAATTCTAAGAAATCAATGGAATTCGAAGGAGAAGTCGCTTTAAACAGCATATTGGATCAGATCTATCAATTTTATAGAGATGAAGAGTAAGAAATTATTTTATTTTTAATCTTCACCTTACCTATTAGATATTATTATTAATTATAAACCTATTGAGGTTCGAAGTGCCCTTAAAGTGCGTTTTAGATGCTTCTCAAGCGATATTTGAATTAAATTAAAGAATTTATACTAGTAGTACTTTATTTTATTACTAAGAAAAGTAATTTTCTATATTCTAAAGGATTTGAACCTATGGAATGAAATCTTAGCTATTTATTTTAAAATTTAATTAACTTGTGATAAAACGTTATCCGACGTCTTATAATCTTAAATAACAAGGTCAAAACTTGGGAAGAATTATATTAATAAAACTTTTTTATGACAGCAACTTTAGAAAGACGTGAAAGCGTTTCAGTATGGGAACGTTTCTCTGCTTGGATTACTAGTACAGAAAACCGTTTATACATCGGTTGGTTTGGTTGTTTAATGTTCCCTACATTATTAACAGCTACTTCTTGTTACATCATTGCGTTCATCGCAGCTCCTCCAGTTGATATCGATGGTATCCGTGAGCCAGTAGCAGGTTCTTTATTATACGGTAACAACATCATTACTGGTGCAGTTATCCCTAGTTCTAACGCTATCGGTATGCACTTCTACCCAATTTGGGAAGCAGCTTCTATCGATGAGTGGTTATACAACGGTGGTCCTTACCAATTAGTAGTATTACACTTCTTATTAGGTGTAGCTTCTTACATGGGTCGTGAATGGGAATTATCATACCGTTTAGGTATGCGTCCTTGGATCTTCGTAGCATTCTCAGCTCCAGTAGCTGCAGCTTCTGCTGTATTCTTAGTATACCCAATCGGTCAAGGTTCATTCTCTGATGGTATGCCTTTAGGTATCTCTGGTACATTCA